GATGTCATTTCTAGTCTATCTGTTTCTATTTTCTATATATGGAAAGTTAAGAAATTATCATATAATAATCGATAAGTTGCAACAGAAAAAGGGGAGGTTAATGAATGATTTTGAAATATAGTCTACTCGGTAATCTATTATTATTATGGATGAATATATTTAATTCGGTCGTTATGGTCGGACTTTATTATGGATTTCTAACCACATTTTCTATAGGTCCCTCTTATCTCTTACTTCTAAGAACTCGGGTTATGAAAGATCTATTTCTATATACTATAGAAATATTTTAGCTTTAATAAAAAGACTATTTAGAAAAAATAGTAATAGTAAATTAGTAGGACTATTGATACACAAGCTAAATATAAGAATAGATAAGAGGAAATTCGACCCCCCCCTATATATTTAATACCTTCTCCTAGAAAGAAACTTGCAACGCCAATCCCATTAGTAACTCCATCAATTACTCGTCGATCAAAAGAATGAGTTAGTTGAGCTAATCCTCGTACACCCCTAATGAATACTTTTTCGTAATAAACGTCTATGTAGCCGCGATTGTATGACCAGTTGTATATGACATTTATTATTTGTTCTAAACGAATTCTCATTTTAGAATCTATTTTAGCAAATGAATTGATTAAGTACAAATTTTGTCGATCTGAATAGACAGACCCATATAGAACAGATGCTATAAATATTCCGAAGTAGGCTATACTAACTGAATAAAATGCATTCGTCAAAAATTTATACCAATCTTCATCAGTTGAATTCTGATGGAAAAGTTTCATCGATGGGGTTAACCATTTCGATAATATGTCAACCTCCATTACTTCGTGCCCGAAATTAATTCCTATGCATCCAACGAACAAAGTCAATATGGCCAATATAAGCAGGGGAAATAACATGGTATTGTCCGATTCATGCGGATATAGTAAAGTATGAGAGTCTTTTTTGAAAAAATGAGTACTAAAAGATGATCGCATGGTTCTGACATAACCGGCAATTTTATATGTATTAGAAAACGAGCAATTGGAAAAGGAGGACTTGTCATTATTATTCCTTGTTGTTAAAAGCAAATTGCTGCTAACAGGTTTGGAACCTTCTTGCCCCCATATGGATATTGAATAGAAGGAACTATTTGTGTGTCCGCTGTAATTTTGAAAATGACTACGTAAATGCCCTTCGAAAGTAAGTAAATACATACGAAACATATAAAATGCAGTTAATCCTGCTGTGTAGAAAGCTATTATCGCAAAAATCGGTGAATACAACCAACTATCATTAAGAATTTCGTCTTTGGACCAAAAACAAGCGAGGGGTGGAATACCACAAAGCGAAAGTGTACCTAAAAAAAAAGTTGTTTTTGTAATTGGCATATATTTGGTTAAACCGCCCATAAGAACCATGTTCTGACTCTTAGTCGGAGAATACCCAATAATGGGTTCCATGGAATGAATGATTGATCCAGACCCTAAAAACAATAATGCTTTAGAATAAGCATGAGTGATCAAATGGAATAAAGCGGCTCGATAAGAACCTATACCCAAAGCTAACATAATGTATCCCAATTGAGACATCGTGGAATAAGCTAAACTTCTCTTAATATCTCTTTGAGCAAGAGCTAAGGTAGCTCCTAATAGTACCGTTATTACACCTATCAAAGATATGATATTCATTATGTAAGGTATGGCTATGAAAAGAGGAAGAAGCCGAGCTACAAGAAAAATTCCTGCGGCTACCATAGTAGCCGCATGTATCAGAGCCGAAATAGGAGTGGGTCCCTCCATAGCATCAGGTAACCATACATGAAGTGGGAATTGCGCAGATTTAGCAACTGCACCGAGGAATAATAAGAAGGCACAAAGCGTAGCAAATGAGGAATTCATCTCATTGTTATTAATGATCGAATCATTGAATATTTCGAATAAATCCTGAAATTCGAAACTACCTGTTATTAAATAAAAACCTAAGATTCCTAATAATAAACCAAAATCCCCCACACGATTGGTCACAAACGCTTTTTGACAGGCATTTGCTGCAATTGGTCGGGTAAACCAAAAACCTATTAACAGATAGGAACACATTCCCACTAGTTCCCAAAAAATATGGATTTGTATCAAATTGGGACTAGTAACTAATCCCAGCATCGCTGTATTGAAAAAACTCATATAAGCAAAAAATCTCAAATATCCTCGGTCATGAGACATATAATTATCACTATAGATAAGAACCATGATTCCAACAGTAGTGATTAATATCGACATAATAGAAGTAAGTGGATCAATCAAGTAGCCGAATTCTAAGGAAAAATCACTAGTGATGCTCCAAGACCATAGATATTCATAAATTGAGCTACCATTTATTTGCTGGATCGCCAGCTTGGTGGAAAAGACCATAACTATACTTAACAATAAAACAGCGGGAAAAGCCCATATACGACGAATATTTTTTGTTGCTGTCGGATTAAGCAGGAGTTCCAATCCTATTAACATAGTAACTAGAAGCGGAACGAAAGGGATAATCCATGCATATTGATATGTGCGTTCCATAACCATAATAATAAAATTAAATCAAACCTTTTTCCTCTATTTTCTTCTAATTAATTATATTAATTATTGTTCCCAATTCATATTCATCACCAGTTCTTATTTATTTTTTTTTTAAAACACAAACCAAAATAAGGATACGAAAAGAATATTCTTTTTCATTAATCTCGCTCTTCCTCGACTATTTAAAATTTGACCCAAGGAGTTACAATTGAATTGGTCAAATGATATAATTAAGCAAATTATTGCTTAATACTAGGGGTGAAGTAATTATTAGCTTTTGATATGGATCATGAGATTCACAAATAACTCAACCCAACAAGATCTTTTATCCAAAATCATTAACTAATTTCAATTTCATTTGAAACTGATTGATTGGCTTCCACCAGAACTTGTGGGAAATTCTATGATACTTGTAACCTCCCATATGGGTGAAGTAAGAAGGTGAAGTAAGAGGTTACTTAAATTGCCTTAATCAAGTTCAAGTAATGTTCAAGTAATGGATCATTGAACAAAAGTATTATTTGAATCGTGGGGGCGCTATGCTTTAATGGGATCAATTGGTAGAGAAAATCTTATTGTTTTATCTCATGTAGGTAATGAATTTCTGGTTATTGTTATTAAATGTATTACGACGGTAGGTATATGTAGGTTATATATATGGTCTATTTGAAATAGACTGAGATAGGAATTGTAACCTTTTATTTTATTTATTTTTCTTTTTATATTATTTATCTGCGGGGGTCGATTTCATCGGTAGTTGATACCATCGATCCTAATGAATGGAGATATGAAACAATTAGTACAATTTTCTTTCTTCTGAGATTTTCATTGTATGCAATAATAATGATAATGAATACTTCAAAAAGAGAAAAAAGATAACTATTTTTTTCTATGAGAGTTATACCTAGCGAATCGAATCTCCTTTCTTTTTATTCTCCAACTTGAGTTTGAGTCCCTAGCAATAATTTAGTTGAGTCCCTATTATATGCTATATGCGCATATTTGTATGTTATGAAGAAAATCTATAAACTAAATAATAGATATATGAATAGAAAGAATTAATGATCTATTTTGAACAATACATGTCTTTCACATTCAACTTAGAAAAGTTCATTTTTGCATGGCGGTTCCAAAAAAACGTACTTCTATATCAAAAAAGCATATTCGTAGAAATTTTTGGAAGAGAAAGGGATATTGGGCAGCGGTAAAAGCTTTTTCTTTAGCTAAATCCATTTCTACCGGTTATTCAAAAGGTTTTTTTGTACGACAAAAAAAATGAAATAAAAAAAGCAAAGAATAAATAATAATGTGATAAGAAACCCTTCAAATGATCTAAATCAACATCAATCAATGATTGGATAAATTAATGATTCTGTATCATATACTGGGCCCTCAAAATGGCACTATTTGTGTTTTGTTTGAAAAAAGGGCGTTATTAGACGCAAGATACAAGGTTCAATATAGTGAATAGAGTGCATTTTTATATGATTTGCGAGATGGGGATTGCCATTTTCCCCATCGATTCACTATTACTAAGCTTTAAGGTAAGCTAGTAACAATTATGGAACCTTCAAATATTGACTTGAATGGCTATTCTTCGATTGATTCAATAATCATCTATTGCAATTGCATTGAACCTCTCAATATCGACGATTGAATATGCATGAGTTAGTATTACTTCGAACAAGCCGCCATGGTGAAATCGGTAGACACGCTGTTCTTAGGAAGCAGTGCTAGAGCATCTCGGTTCGAGTCCGAGTGGCGGCATTCTCTAAAACAAAAAAGGACACAACGGATCCTTTAATTTGATACCATATTTACATTCGGTAATTAAGGAAGGGTTCCCTTTTTTTATAACTATAAAAACAAAAAATGATTGTTTATGATATTTGCAACTTTAGAACATATATTAACTCACATATCTTTTTCGATCATTTCAATTGTGATTCCTACTCATCTGATGACCTTGGTCTATGAAATTGTAGGACTATGTGATTCGTCAGAAAAAGGCATGATAGCTACTTTTTTCTGTATAACAGGATTATTAGTTACTCGTTGGATTGATTCGGGACATGTACCATTAAGTGATCTATATGAATCATTAATGTTCCTTTCATGGAGTTTCTCCCTTATTCATATAGTTCCATATTTTAGAAACTATAAGAATTTTTTCAGTAAAATAACCGCCCCAAGCGCTATTTTGACCCAAGGCTTTGCCACTTCGGGTCTTTTAACTAAAATGCATCAATCCGCAATATTAGTGCCTGCTCTCCAATCCCGTTGGTTAATGATGCACGTAAGTATGATGTTGTTGAGCTATGCAGCTCTTTTATGTGGATCATTATTATCCATAACTCTCCTGGTCATTACGTTTAGAAGAAAGATAGATATTTTCGGTAAAACCAATCATTTATTAATTAGTTCATTTTCTTTTGATGAGACCCAATACATGAA